GTCTGAGCTTTCAAAGATATACCGACCGTAGGTATCTTACTTACCATCAGATACCGACAGTCGTCTTCTAACATTACCGACCTTTAAATATCGGGTTTTCATCATCAGAAACAACCCGATTTCCGAGACCTCTTGCATTGCATTACCATAACGAAAAAAAAAAGAGAGAAATGGCTCGGAATGAACCTTTCTCGGTGGAAGAAAGGAATAGCGATGGATTCCTATGAAGCATTCAGGAACAAGAAGATTCAATCGGACGACGAATTCTTACGTGGTCCAAGGAAATCAATCTAAGGTCCGCTTCCACGATTTCATCTATATCGAATCTGAATATCAGAATAGCTTATATAGTCATGATTCAATTCAGGTCCACTGACTTTTGATTGATTTATCTTCGGATCTGATTGGAACATTGGAGAAGTAGGAAGACTTTGGCGGGCGATTCATAATGGGTATCCAGAATATCTATGTCCTAGGACATAAAATATGAATAATGAAGAGAAATGAAATATATATCTAATATAAGAATTTTTAGGCTTTATACCTAATTTATTTTCCTGGGATTGTAGTTCAATCGGTCAGAGCACCGCCCTGTCAAGGCGGAAGCTGCGGGTTCGAGCCCCGTCAGTCCCGACCTAGGATCCGATGAATCGATCAATTCATCTCTGTAGGGGGGGCTTAGGATCTAATTCCCAGCAGGAGGATCCTTCTTTCGTTTCGCATTTCTCATCGGACAAATCAAGGAATCAAAATGACAATAACTAGTACCGATTGATGGAGGAGAGACATATGTAGGTTGGTACAATCGGGGGTATCACCATATTAAGCATATTAAGTAAGGATTCAAAGAGATACCGTACAGGTCTGGCTTTTTTCGATTGTTCCTGGCCGAGTAGCAATTTCTTTCCCATAACATTTTCTTTTTTTTTTACGATACGCAATTAACTTAACATAGTTACCCCCACAGAGTACTTTTCAGATTCAACCCTTTCTAGCTCCGATTTTTTTTTCTTCGCTACACCCTTCTTCCAATCAATTCGAAAAAATCCAACGTCAACTGCTCTACTCTAATTAATAGGTTTTTTTATTGCCGGGATCTATCGAAACAATTGTATGGGCATAAAAAAAAAAAAGCAACCAAGTCATCCCTTAGCACAAGCACTAAGTAAGCAAGCTACCTTTTTTTCTATAAGAAAAAATCACCCATCAAATATTGAATGACTGAGCACTCAAATCCTATCGCGAGTCTTGATACATAGTATCTTAAGTCCTTTCCACAACTCCTAATTTGATTCTCCATCGGCCCATCCAATCTAATTCACGACTCAGTCAGTAGACACTACACTAGTAGGGTAGTAAGTTATGTAATTAGGAATTTTAAAACCAAAAAGCCCTTCTTGGATCCGGATTTACAGTCCTTTAGAACAACCTTTTGATCCCAAGCCCCTGACTTTCGTATTTTTTAATCTCACAATTGAATCTTACTACCCAAGTCGATCCCGGGCAAACGACGCTTACGCGGGATCTCGGTGCCTTTCTCTTGCTCTTGAAAGAATAGAAGTTGAGTTCGAGTTGTTATCATGCCGGATCAGAAAAGTAAAAAGCCATACTAAGAGCCAGCGGACCTGCTCACGGGAGTCAGGCCTGTTCTGTAGTGGGCAGACGTAGCAGGGCCATCTGAAAGAATATAGGAAAAAGAGCCGCTGGAGAAAACCAATTACGCCGGGTTCTCAATTCCATGGAGTATGTAGTGAGTTTGAATTGACCCGGTTAGCTAGAAGGTTCCTTTCGCTACCGTCCTAAGGTTCAACCAACCGTTGGTTTGCTTTAACAAGATTTCACTGAAGTGAACCCGACGCGAAGTTGGTGAAACCTGAGCGTAGCTAATGAAAGGGACTTAGATTAGAACCGACTATAAGCCCTGAGAGCCAGCAAGCAAACCCCCCTGACTCTCTCTCTCTAAAAAAAAAGCCTGCGTAGTAAACTCCTTGTTTGTTTTCTTTCCGATAGCTGCCTAGTTAGTTTTTCCAGTTTTCAAGTCAAGCGAGAAAGCAAGTGGAATAAGACTTTCCTTTTTTCGGCCATTTCTCAGCAATAGCTACCTGAATGGAAGCAAGCAACCTTCGGGGAGAAGAAGAAGAGTGGTCGAAGACTACGAGTCGAAGCTAAGACCAATCTAAGCCAATTTCCCTCAGCTGGAAACTCACTATCTAGATAGCTTCTTAGCGCTTAGCTACTTTATTTATCCTTCTGCGCCGCTAGCGCTACTACTCCTAGTGATAGGAATAACCTACTATTATTCGCGAGAAGGCCCATCTCGGACCGGTGACGTATTCTAATGATCTGGATCTCTGGCTTATCTCTTACTTGACGGATTCTATTTCGGCTAGTGGGATTTAAGTGACGATAATCAGGGAAAAGGCTTGATTGGCTCTGATCGATACCATCTAAAAGTGCTTGCTTCATCCATTCGTGACATTACATTACTGGTTATTCTTACTAAGTTTCGCCTCTAGTGACTCTTGGTTGGAATCATGCGCATGGCTCCATGTCGGCCTTAATTTGGCGTCGGTGTAACGACCGGTGCAAGTAACAAATACTACCTACGAGTCTCATTCTCTCGCATTCGTCCTTACCTGTGTTCTATTCTATTGATCCAGTTTAGGCAGCTTTCAGTCTCTATAAACTTGATGGAATATATATATCTTACACAAGATACGAAGTCATCAATCAATGGCATGAAGGAGTTAAATCAGGAACAGAAAGACTTTCAAAGCAAAGGCATGAAGGCAGGATAAATACCTTGACTAATGTGCAATCAGCTAGGTAATACAGTGAGTTAAATTTCCTGTGCCAGCCATAAGTAGCAATGCGGGAGAGAAAGACTAATATAATTCTATTGCGCTCTAGAGGAGATAGAGAATTCTTTCTATTAGTTAAGTTAACTTTCCCCACAGAAAGTAAGAAAGGCAATCAAGGAAAGAAGTATTGGTAAGAGTGATGTTATACTATTCAATGGTACGAAGTCACTCGACTCATATCGAGAAAGTCAAATACGATGACAGACAAAACAAGGGAAGCTGAGAAGGGATGCCCTCAGCCGATGGTAGACAAAGTGAAAAGCAGAATTGCAGTTCACAGAAGAGAAGTTCAAAGAATTTCTTTACCGAAAGAAGGGAATTGCTTTCCTCTTTCCCGGCCTTGCTTTCACTAGTTAAACTACCGCAGGTTCTGGATCAACTACAACTGGGATGAGATGAACAGAAGGGTGTAACACAATCCGCTTCGTAACTGGAAGGCCGGACCGAAACATTCACTGGTTCAACAAGCTCAATAGCCCCCTGTTTTACTCACCGTCAGCCTTACTACTCACTACTTATTCGATTACCAGCTTTCTCTGACGCCCGTCCCCGGTCCTGACCCGCTCCTTTTTTTATCATGACATTGAGATCTGTCTCCCTTCCTTCTCAATGCGATTCGATCCGGACCTTGATTGACATGCCGCAATTCTATCTTGAGTCACGCTATTTGGCACATAGGCATTCACTTTTTATCTGCCTATACGAACGAGCCATATCATTTGTTCTCTAGTGGGTGCCTCTTCTTCCTCTCTCCCACTGCTACCCGATCAGATGCACCTCTTATGCTTTTACTGGAGATGGAACTGTTGGATCATTCACAGGGGGTCTCAATCCATCGATCTAGTGGTTATGGATTCGCTCGCCCCTGCTCCGGATCTGCTGCTTTCTCTATTGCCCCTACCTCTATGGTCCACGCCACTGAAACTGGGTGTCCCACTTATTGATAGTGCAGTTCCGCTTGGTGGGCTTCCTCCTTTGAAGTTCCGTGTACCGTACAAGGGGAGAATTCAAGAAAGCTTATCATTGAGGGGCAGAAGCAAGCACTTAGTTCTGTTTGCTGGGCATGGTTTTCTTAGCGCAAGGAGTAGGCAGAGGAAGCAACAAGAGCTCATTTAGCCGCACGTGAAGGAGCTCAGCACTTTACCGAAGAAGCTACGATTGAGCGCGCTAGCGCTAGCCGTAGCTTCTCCCTGCGGCCAAAACTCAGGAAATTCCAGGTATAGAAACAGTGGTATTACAGGATTATGGGATTAGGGGAGTTGAGGAGGGATAGGAATATTATAGTTTGCATTTCCCTTAATAGAGTTTCCAAGGTAAAAAAAGGATAGTAAGATTTTAGTTCTTGTATTTACCCAATGGTAAAGTTAATTAGGGGAGATTCCATAATATGGGAGGAGAAAGAGAAGGACAAAGGACATGACACTCTTGTGTAATTACTTAAATTTAAGAAAAAAAGTTTTTTAAAAGGGTTTAATCGGATTAGGCGACCCTTAGATTATCATATATCATATATATAGGAAGGTAAGCTCGCTACTGATCCCGCCTTAACCTGGCCTATAGCGAAAGAAAGTCCCCGAAAATGCTCGTTCCTTTGTCGTTGGGGCTAAAAATCTGACTTGCTCGTGCTTAGGAACTCAGTAAAGTGACCAGTCAGCGGGCATTGAGGCAGGCAGTCAATACATACAGTACAAGTGGGGACTCTTTTTCGAAACATAAGGCCCCGAAGGAAAAGAAGAGTAAGCCCAAAATCCCGAAGAAAGATGGATTTGAATCTTGTCGGAAAGCTAGAAGGGAGTCTTTTCCTGTCTGGGATCTCTGCAGACATCCGGATTGAAAAGGAGTTGGTAGGGTGAGGTGAAAGAGTCTTGGCTGAAGAAAGCGGCGAGAGAGGGGAAAAAGGAAAGGAAGGTAAGCATCCAGCTCTCAATCCATCTTCACTATCTTCCTTCCCTTCAAGCAAGGCTGACTTCATTGAATGCTGAAAAGCGGAGTTGAATTGGCACTTAATAGCCTGTAGCAGAGTTTAATTAAGGTATCCCCTTCCCTCCAGGCTAACTGAACTGCCTTTCTCGAGGGAGAGAAACTGACAGCCAAAGCGTAATGCTTCTTTCATACTGGGATTTCTCCGGAATGAGATGAGGGAGAAAAGGAGAGTCTATGCCACCCCGGCTTCACACTGACCGTACTTCCGGCAAACAGAACTAGTTCTCGAGGAAGATTGGTTTAAAGCGGCAGGAGATGTCTTAGCTAAGGCTGATTGAATTGCTAACTGAACTAGTCGAATTCCCTTATTCTGACCCTGCTGGGACTGGGTTCAACTCCCTTTCTTACTCTATCTATGGCCCATCGCTAAATGCGTACTTACTGACAGACTTTCATTCATTGTTTACTGCTTACTAAGCTTACTTCATGCTTTTCCTGCCCGAAAACAAACAAGAGTTGCGGTGGGCGAAGGTATACACTCATGTGAGATAGTTTCATCGGCCTTTGGTACTTCTTTCAATCCCACCGGTCTTCTTATTCAAGTAGTGAACATTTCGCTTCGGTAAGCATTCCGGATTCTAATCGTTCCAATCCGTCCTAGCTTTCAATTCGTTCTATCGTTGGAAGTCTTATCAAGCGAGGGGATAGGCTTATAGGTGGGGGACCCTTTCCCTATCGCTTTTTTGATTGACTTTCTAACTCGCCCTCAAGGTTTAAAAAGGAAGGACTCTTGTATTGCGTCCATCGCTCTCAATACTTTCGTTAAATAAGAGTAAACTTCTAGAATCCCTGTGGTATGGATAAAGCCCGCATTAAAGACGAGTCCTGTTCGTCCAACAGTTTCACCAGCCATATCTACACATAAAGAGAGCGTCTTTCCCACCTAGGTGAACCCGAAGCTAGAGCACAGGTAGAGACAGTTGATTCTGGTGACCAAGAAGCAGGAGCGGGTAGTGGATTCTGCAGATTTATAGTCAGTTTGTTCTCGTCCCCACATAAAGAGAAACAAAGCGAGCAGTACCCTTTGGTGTTCTCTACCATGAGTCAAGGGCTAGGAATCCACTGAATAGCTAGTAACATAGATTGTGTCTAACAAGCTAAGAATCTCCAGGTCGTAAGCCTTTATACATACCGCTTTTTCTAATTCTATATTTCTTTACTTCATTATATATATCATTCTCAGTTTCATTTCCTTCGAAAGATATGGCTTCTGGTTGTTGTGTCCGAGAATATTAAAAGTTTCCGCGAAGATTAATGATTCTACAGTGGCATAGCTCCAGACATGGGCTTCTTCCCTTCAAACTATGGGTAGCCGGATGTTTAGCAATAGGATACCCTTACTTACTTAAGTATCTCCGCACTTGGGCATTGTATAGGTTTGCCACTTAATCCACTATCAATGTATCAATGGTGGTGGTCCTTCTGTGTAAAGTTAGCTAGTGTGGATTCGCGTAAAGCTGCCAAACAACCTATTGACTGACAAGAGCCTATTCATTTAATTCTTGCTATTTCCGCACCCCTGTCCGGTTTTTTGAGAAAGAAAGTCGAGACATTCAGAACAGAAAGAGAGTTATGGCATTTCGAATACGGTCCTATTGATTCAATCTTTATGCTTGGCTTGTTTCGAGTGAAAGGGAGAGCAGTGGCCCGCACCGCATTCACAGGTTAATTTCCCTCTACGGGGCGGGGTGTGGAAAGCACTATAAGTTAGTTGACTTCTCGACTTCTTACCTGTATTCCTTCTCTTACTAGCCTAGCTTGAATATTTCTTTATAAAAGACTAACGGCAAAGATTTTCTACCTCCTGTAAGCTCGTTACGCTGTTCGCCCACTTACTTAAAGACTCGTTGGTTCACGACTCTATAAATGAAAATCTGAATTTGAGTCGTTACCTACAGAAGCAGTTGCCCTTCTCCGGATTTACCCGGTGAGGGTGGCGCTTGTGAGTCAAAGTTGACACTTTCCATGTATGGATCATACCTTTGGCATCCTGGGACAGTAGCCCCAGGTACTGATGAAGTGACTCCCGGGTAGAGAAAGAAAGTGCTGGCAGAAAGGAACTCTCAAAGCATGGGGTTTCGCCGGGCGAAGCTCCTATCCCCAATGTTGTCGGCATTTCCGTTCTTTGCATGTTAGCACTTTTACCTGACCCTTCGTCACTACTTTCTGATCATGTGGATGCCGCTCTTAGAGAATCCGCGAAAGGAGACTGTGAGGGAGATGGGTCCTAGCTACTTCTTTCATACCAAGAAAGAGAAGAAGGGATGCTTGCTATCATTCCAGTGCCACTGTCCAATCAGTGAGTCCTCTTTATTTAATCCAAAGGATTAGAAGGTAAGGTGCCAAGTTCAAGGCAAAGCTTAGTCGGATTCTTCCCCTAGGTTAACTACCTTTAGCTTTCGATAAGACAGTTCAAGCAGAAGACTAACTTGAGGATGTCACGTGGAAGCTTTCCTAAATCCATTTGACCGGAGCCGGAAAACTACTTATATTTATATATGTAAGGATATACCACCAAACCTGTGAGCCGTCCCAAATTCAACAGATTCCACTATAGCAACTAAACTCTTCAGATCAGGAATCGCCTTTCTTATCTATTTTCTTTCACGCCCTGAGCCTGAGCTAACTCATTTATCTTTCGGTCTAGTCCAGTTCGGCGTAGCTCCAAGCGAAAACATCAAAGAATTCTCTGAGTAGATCCATGTACTGTCAAATCTCTTTCATTTGAGAAGCTTGCACTTAGGAATACAGGGCGAGGATTGTCAACACGAGATCCATTTACTTGACCTCGTCCTCTGTAGGGGGCACAGGCTCTACATCCTATTCTTGAACTTACTCTCGTCTCTTTGCTCTTTGTTTGACGGAGACAGAGTTTATAGACAATTGGAAGAGATCTGAAAGAAAGATCTCCAGAACTTTCGGCGTCAGACAAAGTTTTCGGCGCAGGGAGCGGAGTTGGCAGGTAGCCCAAGCCTATGTTTTCTGAGATCGACGTACGTACTGGCCGGCTAGCCAAGCTTCCCTTTCTTCTTCACTTAGATGCGGCTCGAGGGGTACTTTTCTGCCTCGACCGTTCTTCACTTCAGCCCGACCCTCAAGGTCATAGCCCATGTCCTTCGCTTCTTTGCAATCGGACTGTACTTTCTCTTTCTTATCTCACCATCGGTGACGATTCTTTCCAGCGTAGAAGAAGACTTCCGGGCTGCCCTGTGAAAGATGAGGAAAAAAACCTTCAATTGAGAGGACGAATGTCGCTCCATTAGGGTCCTCCGCCTGAGAAGGTTGCTGTAATGCAGGAAGTGGCATCTTTACCGAGAGTTGAAGTAATTCCCCCAGCCCCAGTTTAGAGATTTCGTCAACGGGGTCATGCTCTTTGAGATAGCGTTGACCGTAAATCCCTTAGCTTTCGACTTTGGGATTCGGAGAGGTCTACGAACCTGTGCTTCGGCTTTCGCTGGCGGGCTTTCGTCATCCATCACTGTCTGGGCTGGGCCGTCGTTGTAAAGACGCGCATCCGTACAGACAGTATGCCTAGACTCCTTTAAAATTTAAATAAAAAAGGGCTTCTTGTCGGCAAATACCCAGTTTCTCCCTTCTCATCAACGTATTTGAAGCATTGATGAAGGGTGGAAGGTACCACGCTGTGGATCCAAGCAGGAAGTTTAGGAGGTGTCACCGTCAATCACGTAAGAAGTGACCTCAGTCTTCAGATCCCATGTTTGGCACACACAAGAGACGAATCTTGCCGATGGCTCTTTGCGAGTCGGCATTGTACCCCGGAATAGTAACCTTGGTCTGACTTAGCCGGCTCGTAGGAATGAATTCCAAGATCGGCTAGGGCCCGCAGTGGCATCACGTTGATGGAGGCCCCAGGGTCGATCTCTACCCGCGGTAGCCTTCTTTCTTTCGCCGATGTCACCGGTGAGAAAAAGAGGCCGCTTATGTATGCTTCTTCCTGTCCAGCAAGATGTCTTCTGTCGAGAAGGTTATATCTGCACTCTGGACTTTCTTCATTGGTGCTTCCATGTACTCATCTTCGATGCTTTGAACTTCCACCCTGTTGACATGTAGGGCATACTTTTCTTTGCTTCCTTCCTACTACTAAGCTTTATATTATAGGCTAAAGCCTCCTATCTACGGTAGCTGACGCAGCAAGACCCGAGGAATCAGATACGGATCTTTTTCAGTCTCTTTCGCTGGGGCAAAGCAAAGAGGGAGGACTTTCGGAAGAAGGCGTCGTCCGCTGATGATCTTGAGGTTGGGAGGGGGGAGAACTAATGCTTGTGGATAGCCCGCGAAAAGTCCTTACTTAGGCTTTCCCCCCCGGAAGAGCTGATGCTACTTACTAAGATACTTCCGTTAGTGAGGAGAGAACTATAGGCTTTAGCCCAAAGACAGAGTCAGGGATTTCTTAACAATCTAGTCCCTCCTGAAATGAAATAAGACAACACAGGGGGTGGAGTGAGCCTAGAGTAGAATAAGACTCCCTCTTAAACTCTCAACTCATACCAGGGCAGGCAGGGAAAGACTGAGACTACCGATACCGAGCCGGGGTTGATGAAAGATCACAGGATAGATACCCTATGGTTTGGTTGGTCTCTATGCCTGCTTCACTTCGTAGCATTAAGGGGACAGTGCAATGAGGGAAATCGACTAGGAACGCGATGTCTTCCCATAAAATGAAGAGTGGAGGGGACTTCGACTGCCTTCTTGTATCGGGTGAAGAGAAGGGGGTGGTAGGCTTAGTAGGGCTCGAACCTACAATATTACCGTTATGAGCGGTACGTTTCAACCAATTAAACTATAAGCCCCTACGGATCTCTACATGCAATTCGCTCACTTCGGGAAGAGTGGACGGAAAGAGGAGGCCTTTGCTCTATCTGCTTCTTCCTCTTCCCAGGAATGAACAATTGGATAAAAAAATGATTTTCTTCTTTGTTTGTATATATATTTGTATATATATAAATAATAAAATAAAGATTAAGCAAGCGGCCCTTTCGTGACTCAAACTGCCGGTACGCTTTCCGGCTCGCAACGACTCAAACGGGCGGGGGCTATCTATTTGCTTGCAATGCGGGCTGTTCGCCTTTCGGATTCGGAAAGGGTTCGCCTATTTGATTTTTATTCAAAAGGCGCTACTAAACTACTCTAGTACAGCTAGTGTTAGTAGTACAACAGAATGCCGTTCACCCCGCAATCCCTTCTTCTTCAAGAGCTCCCTATTCTCTAGCAGCCCCTTCTTTCACAGCTCCTTCTCAAGCACTTGCCATTGTCTGGAAATTTGCCTTGCCCCATTCTTCGATTATTGGCGCATCAATTCCTTGCCTTTGCTCTCATTGCTGCTTGAAGTCCAGTCTTTTAAGTCCCAAAAAGAAAAAAGGAAAGTCAGTAGTAATTGTCGGGATGGAAAGCTACTCTTCAACCACTTATTTAAGCGCTATGCACCTAAGCTCAGTCTTTCTGGCAGCTATCTTGCTAAACCTAGATTCTTGCTAAATAGTTCCTTTTTCTTCTCTCTTTATGCTCGAAATCGTACTCATTCGACATCTAATTTCATGGGCTGGGCATACCTTCTTTAGCTTAGCTCATTTTTCTCTTTCTTTGACTTTGAGGAAGATCCCACGAATCGTCTTCTATCGACATCGTCTGCTTACTCTTATCGTACGCTCTTCTTACCCAACCCAAATCGTCTGGTACTTTGTCCGCCCTGGTGAAGGAGAGAGAGTTTTACAAGCTGATGCAGCTAAGAAGAAAGTCTCGTTGAAAGCAGGAACGAAGACTGTGACGACTATTTGAACTAGTTTCAAAGGCTTGATTGACCCTTGGGAGTGAATCTGGCTAGGGCGCCCTCGTAAGGCGTAGGGTAGGGATTTGAAACCGGAGGCCTCTCCTCATCTAGTTCTTTCGTTACGCCGAGAAGAAGCAGAAAGAAGCTTGGAAGAAGAGATGGTCAATCTTCTCTTATCTTATGGGCGAGACTGCTAAAAAAGAGGCAACGAGTCCTCTCTTGCGGGAGGGAAAGGGGGAGGAGGTCTTCAGTCACTCCGTTGGCGAATGGTATTCGATTTCTTTTAACAGCAAAAAAGCATTCGAACTTGGGAGATGCGAAAAAGAATAAGGTTCTTTTTTATATTCCTTCTTCAAGATAGTACGCACAGGTGAGAACATCCCTAATCGAATGGCCTAGCTTTGCTTCTTCCTCTTTCTCTGCTTCGGTTTACCAAAGGGGGTGAGGTCGACCTTCTTTCGGTGGTACCTTTTCTGTCTAGCTCGTTCTCTTGGTCAAAAGCCACAACTACTCCTTAGTGGCCAAGAATAATAAGAATCGCCCGGGATGAGTGAGAGCTAAAAGAAAAGCCTAGCGGCAATTCCCGGTCTTCTCTTGATAGAAAGATCATATCAACACCGAAGACAGATCGTAGTTACGAGGTATGCCGGTTGATGGATGTAGTTCATTCTAGAAGTAGTTTGTTAACCGAATTGAATTGTTCGGTCGTGGTACTTTTGCTTGCTATTCAAACACATTGTCGAAAGGGGAAGATCGAATTAGCTCTGGTTCAAGAAGCCTAGCCTTCTTTCTTCGTAATTCTACTGAACGGGGTCGATCCACTTTACTTTACTATAAGTAAGTCAAATCGGAAGCCGTTTCAGGTGCATAAACAAAAAGGCGCCTTCGGATACAGAGGGGCTACTCTAGTCACTCAAAGTCCTAGCTAAGTAAGGAACAGACTCTCCAAACAGAAGTACGTACTGCGCGGCCGAGGAAGCATCTAAAGTAGAATAATCCGAATCCGTTGAATAGGAAGCCTTTGATCCGCTTTCAGAGAGCGCGGAATCATTCGATTCGAAAAAGGTGGAAAAAAGGTCATAGCACCAGCACCTGAACGCTTACTCTTACTGCTTCAGGTTCACCTCTTTTCTTAGGATTGGCTGCCCTGAGGTTCTTGTTTGGAGTCATTTGTTTATCACAGAACAAGTCCCCCTCAGTCACTGCCATAGTTGACCCAGTATCAACCCTCTCTTCCAGATCCTCGCTTCTATGGGCCAAATCACTCTCCTCGCTCGTTAAACTCGCACCTTGACTACACCCTTCTCGGCTTTGTTACCCAGACCCTCATCCTGAGCAATCTCTTCCGGTTCAGCAGTGTCCAGCTCCCCCCCTTTGCCATTGTCACTACTGGTACCTGACCCCGTCGGCTCGACATTTTTGCAAACACCGACCCTTACTCAACTCAATAGGGCAATGAAAAGAGGAGAACGAGGACAGCTGACTACCGCTAAAAGTCAGACTACGAGTACACATTGTATGATTGAAAACTGCCGCTGCGTACTACCCGGTGCTTGCAGGTCTGACTGGTGTCTTCTCTCCAACAGTTCAATCTTAAGTCTGACTACTCGGCTTGCTTAACACAAGTGTGATTTAACCTTCACGGACCACTGAACTACCCAGCGAGCTCCGGCTCGAAAACAACAAGCAAGGGATTGAGCTGCGCGAAAGCCTAAACTCCTTACTCTAACAAGCTTCACCCCTCTCCTCTTTATTTATTCATTAGGGCGAGTGGCATTAGCCCCTCTCCCAGCAAGGCCTTAACTTAAAAGAAAGTTCGCGCGTTAGCGCTTTACTGGCTTTCTCTGACGAACGCGGGTCGAGCGGCT